AAACACAGAATTCACAATTTCGAATTATACAGAGAAAAAGACAAAAGAAAGCGCGAAAAAAAAAGAGGAGGACAAAAAAGAAGAAGACAAAAGAAAGGAGAAAGTGCGTATACAAATAGCGGAAGCCTGGGATAGTATTTTACTTGCTCAAGTAATGAGAGGTTTTTTATTAATAACCCAATCAATTCTTAGAAAATATATTATATTACCTTCATTGATAATAGCTAAAAATATCGTCCGTATACTATTATTTCAATTTCCGGAATGGTATGAGGACTTAAAGGATTGGAATAGAGAAATGCATGTTAAATGTACCTATAACGGCGTTCAATTATCAGAAAAAGAATTTCCAAAAAACTGGTTAACAGACGGCATTCAGATCAAGATCCTATTTCCTTTTCGTCTTAAACCTTGGCACAGATCTAAGTTACGAGCCCCTTATAATGATCCAATGAAAAAGCAAGGTCAAAAAAATGATTTTTGTTTTTTAACAATTTTTGGAATGGAAGCTGAACTACCTTTTGGTTCTCCCAGAAAAAAACTTTCATTTTTTGAACCGATTTTAAAAGAACTCAAAAAAAAAATGAAAAAATTGCAAAAGAAATGTTTTATAATTCTAGGAATTTTTAAAGAACAAACAAAATTTTTTCTAAATGTCTCAAAAAAACCAAAAAAATGGATCATTAAAAACATTCTGTTTATAAAAGAAATAATAAAAGAACTCTCAAAAATAAACCCAATTATATTATTTGGATTGAGAAAAATAGAAGTATATGAATTGAGTGAAATTAAAAAAGATTCAATAATCAGTAATCGGATGATTCAGGAATCGTCCATTCAAATTAGATCTCAGAATTGGACAAATTATTCATTAACAGAAAAAAAAATGCAAGATCTGACTGATAGAATAAACACAATCATAAATCAAATAGAAAAAATTACAAAAGACAAGAAAAAGGGATTTATAACTTCAGATAGAAATTTGAGTTCTAACAAAATAAGTTATGATGATAAAAGATTGGAATCACAAAAAAATATTTGGCAGATATTAAAAAGAAGAACTGCTCGATTAATCCGCAAATCCCATTATTTTATAATATTTTTCATTGAAAAGATATACATAGATATCTTTCTATCTATGATTAATATTCCTAGTATCAATACACAACTTTTTCTTGAATCAACAAAAAAAAATTTTAATAAAAACATTAACAGTAATGAAGCAAATCAAGAAAGAATTAATAAAACAAATCAAAGTTTAATTAAATTTATTTCGATTATAAAAGAGTCACTTTCTAATACTAATATTAGTCTTAGTCAAAAAAATTCAAAGACTTTTTTTGACTTATCTTACTTTTCACAAGCATATGTATTTTACAAATTATCACAAACCCAACTTATTAAGTTAGAGAAATTGAAATCCGTATTTCAATATAATGGAACCCCCTTTTTTCTTAAGAATGAAATAAAGGATTTTTTTGTTGTAAGACAAGAACTATTTCATTCCGAATTAAGACCTAAGAATCTTCGCAATTCTGGAATGAATCAATGGACAAATTGGTTAAGGAGTCATTATCAATATCAATGTGATGTATCTCAAATTAAATGGTCTAGAGTAGTACCACAAAAATGGCGAAATATATTGAACTGTATAGCTCAAAATAAAGATTTATATAAAGATTTGTGTGATTTATATGAAAAAGATGAATTAATTCACTACGAAAAAAAAACAAAAATTGAAACGGATTTATTATTGAATCAAAAGGATAATTTTAAAAAACAATATGGATATGATCTTTTAGCATATAAATCTATAAATTATGAAACTAAGAAGTACTCTTCAATTTATGGATCACCATTCCAAGTAAAAACTAACCAAGATATTTTTTATAATTACAACACACATAAACAAAAATCATTTAATATGCATAAACAAAAATCATTTAATATGGTAGAAGATGATATTCGAGATATGGATAAAAATACGGATAGAAAATATTTTGATTGGAGAATTCTCGATTTTTGTCTTAAAACGAAGGTCGATATTGAGGCCTGGATCAATATTGATACTGACACTAACAGTAATAAATATACTAAGACTAGGGTTAATAAGTATCAAATAATTGATAAAATCAATAATAAGGGTCTTTTTTATCTCACACTTCAGCAAGATCAAAAAATCAACCTATCCAATCAAAAACCCCTTTTGGATTGGATGGGAATGAATGAAGAAATACTAAGTCGTCCCATATCAAATCTGGAACTTTGGTTCTTGCCAGAATTTGTGAGACTTTATAATACGTATAAAATGAAACCGTGGGTTATACCAATTAAATTACTACTTTTTAATTCTAATATAAAAAAAAATGCTAGTGAAAACAAAAGCATCACTGGAAATAAAAAAAGAGATCCTTTTATATCAATATCGTCGAATGAAAAAAAATCTCTTGAATTAGAAAACCGAAATCAAGGAGAAAAAGAATCCACGGGCCAAGCAGATCTTAAATCAGCTCTTTCAAACCAAGAAAAAGATGTTGAAGAAGATTATACGGGATCGGACATGAAAAAACATAGAAATAAAAAGCAATACAAGATCAATACAAAAGCGGAGTTTGATTTCTTCCTAAAAAGGTATTTGTATTTTCAATTGAGATGGGATGATTCTTTAAATAAAAAAATAATCAATAACATCAACGTATATTGTCTCCTGCTTAGACTGATAAATCCAAGAGAAATTACTATATCCTCTATTCAAAGGGGCGAAATGAGTCTGGATATTTTGACGATTCAGAAAGATGTAACTCTTACAGAATTTATTAAAAGGGGATTTTTGATTATTGAACCAATTCGTCTAGCTATAAAAAATGATGGAAAATTTATTATGTATCAAACCCTCGGTATTTCATTAGTTCATAAAAGTAAACATCAAATAAATCAAAGATACCGAGAAAAAAAACATGTTGATAAGAATTCTGATGAAGTCATTACAAAACATCAAAAGATGACTGGAAATAGATATAAAAAAAATTATGATTTGTTTGTTCCTGAAAATATTTTATCGCCTAGACGTCGTAGAGAATTGCGAATTCTAATTTGTTTAAATTCTAAGAATAGACATAGAAAGGCATCTTTTTGTAATGGGAATGAGGTAAACAGTCAAGTTGTGGATAAAAGCAAAAAATATAAAAAAAAACTTATAAAATTAAAGCTATTTCTTTGGCCCAATTATCGATTAGAAGATTTAGCTTGTATGAATCGTTATTGGTTTAATACCAATAATGGCAGTTGTTTCAGTATGGTAAGGATACATATGTATCCGCGATTGAAAATTCATTAATAGTAAATTTTTCCTATATTTCCCATACCATATCTGGTCTATGACGACAAAGAGATGCACGCATACATTGTCTTACATTCCATTCTGATACATGATACTAATTCAATGACATATCAATTAGATCTAGAATGAACAAAATTTTCTTATTTTAGGTCTAAACTTTTATCTTTTGTGAGTGAAGAAACCAACCATACTTTTGTATCCCCTTTCATTTCAAATCCAATTTTAAAATGAAAATAGGATTGAGTAAGTTTTATTAAATTAAAAAAATTAGAAATTAATAACGAAATTCAAATTATTGTATATACCAAATAAAAATTAGGGGCATTATTATTACTGATCAATAAAGATATCTATCAATAAAAAATATCTTAAAATAAAAAGAGGGGGGGAGAGAAGATTTCAGTTTATGGTAAAAAATTCATTCATCTCAGTTATTTCACAAGAAGAAAAAGACGAAAACAGAGGATCTGTTGAATTTCAAATAGTTAGTTTCACCAATAGGATACGAAGACTTACTTCACATTTACAATTACACAAAAAAGACTATTTATCTCAGAGAGGTTTACGTAAAATTCTGGGAAAACGCCAACGATTACTGTCTTATTTGTCAAAGAAAAATAGAATATGTTATAAAGAATTAATTAATCGGTTGGATATTCGGGAGTCAAAAACTCGTTAATTTTATTTTTATAAAGGCATTTTGAATTATTTGATTTATTAGATCTTGAATTTTAATGAACTTTTTTTCGTTTTCAGCAATTCATGAAAGAATGAATCGAGGAAAAACCTATGAATATACCGGCTACAAGAAAAGACCTCATGATAGTCAATATGGGCCCCCACCACCCATCAATGCATGGTGTTCTTCGACTCATCATTACTCTAGATGGTGAAGATGTTATTGACTGTGAACCAATATTGGGTTATTTACACCGAGGAATGGAAAAAATTGCGGAAAATCGAACAATTATACAATATTTGCCTTATGTAACACGGTGGGATTATTTAGCTACTATGTTCACAGAAGCAATAACTGTAAACGGACCGGAACAGTTGGGAAATATTCAAGTACCTAAAAGAGCCAGCTATATCAGAATAATTATGTTGGAGTTGAGTCGTATAGCTTCTCATCTGTTATGGCTCGGTCCTTTTATGGCGGATATTGGTGCACAAACTCCCTTTTTCTATATTTTCAGAGAAAGAGAATTAGTATATGATCTATTCGAAGCTGCCACCGGTATGAGAATGATGCATAATTATTTTCGTATCGGAGGAGTAGCGGCCGATCTACCTCATGGCTGGATAGATAAATGTTTGGATTTCTGCGATTATTTTTTAACAAGAGTTGCTGAATATCAAAAACTTATTACACGAAATCCTATTTTTTTAGAACGAGTCGAGGGAGTAGGCATTATTGGTAGAGAGGAAGTAATAAATTGGGGTTTATCGGGACCAATGCTGCGAGCTTCCGGAATACAATGGGATCTTCGTAAAGTTGATCATTATGAATGTTACGACGAATTTGATTGGGAAGTACAGTGGCAAAAAGAAGGAGATTCATTGGCTCGTTATCTAGTCCGAATTGGTGAAATGATAGAATCCGTAAAAATTATTCAACAGGCCCTGGAAGGAATTCCAGGGGGACCCTATGAGAATTTAGAAATACGATACTTTGATAGAGAAAGGAATCCGGAATGGAATGATTTTGAATATCGATTTATTAGTAAAAAGCCGTCTCCTACATTTGAATTGCCGAAACAAGAACTTTATGTGAGAGTAGAAGCCCCAAAGGGAGAATTGGGAATTTTTCTCATAGGGGATCAGAGTGGTTTTCCTTGGAGATGGAAAATCCGCCCGCCGGGTTTTATCAATTTGCAAATTCTTCCGCGGTTAGTTAAAAGAATGAAATTGGCTGATATTATGACGATACTAGGTAGTATAGATATCATTATGGGAGAAGTTGATCGTTGAAATGATAATTGATACACCGGAAGTACAAGATATCGATTCTTTTTCTAGATTAGAATTTTTTAAAGAGGTTTATGGAATTCTATGGGTTCTTGTTCCTATTTTGACTCTTGTAGTGGGAATCACAATAGGCGTACTGGTAATTGTATGGTTAGAAAGAGAAATATCGGCAGGGATACAACAACGTATTGGACCTGAATACGCCGGCCCTTTGGGAGTTCTTCAAGCTCTAGCAGATGGGACAAAACTACTTTTCAAAGAAAATCTTTTTCCATCTAGGGGGGATACTCGTTTATTCAGTATCGGGCCATCCATAGCAGTCATATCAATTTTAGTAAGCTATTCAGTAGTTCCTTTTGGATATCACCTTGTTTTAGCGGATCTCAATATCGGTGTTTTTTTATGGATTGCTATTTCCAGTATTGCTCCAATTGGACTTCTTATGTCGGGATACGGGTCAAATAATAAATATTCCTTTTTAGGCGGTCTACGAGCTGCTGCTCAATCGATTAGTTATGAAATACCATTAACTTTATGTGTGTTATCAATATCTCTACGTGCGATTCGTTGATACATAGACATAAACTTTTCTCTATTCCTTCCTTTCAAGGAAAGGGTTGGAATGGATTGAGTAGATATCTTAATTTTTTTTTTATTCATTATTCGGGTTGATGAACTAAATCAAATAGTTATATGAGTGAAAGAAAACAGCTTATATATAAATTCGCAGTAAAAAGATTGATTCTCATTTTCTATGTATAAGAGTTAGAGAGTTAAGCGGAAATAAACATAAACAGAAGAGACCGTTTCCCCCAAGATTGGTTGATTAGTCATCCTGACTTGAAGCGGGTTCAAAAGATCAACCGTATTGAGTTTTCACTATCATTTTTATGTATTAGCATAACGGGGGATTGAGCAAAAACGAGTGGATGGTTAGAAACACGAACATATGGAAAGGATTAGTAATGGAGACTATGTAAATTCTCCAAAAGGACATTTTTACATAATATACAAACAAAGAATACTAATTGGGGCTTTAAGTTGGTAGAAATGATCAGGCAGTACTCCCCATGACACGATTCCGATCCAGAGTATACTCCTATCCACCGATTTAATAAATAACTATTCGAAACGAAATAATCCTTTACTTTATTTTGAAAGCCCTCTTTTTCTCAGAAATAGAAAGAAGAATAGGAACGAAAAAAAAAAAAAAAAAAGATATACTTTATTTATTATTTGTTACTTTTATTCTTTCCCATATACATATTAATAGATATAGAATTTGTGTCATAATTCATTAATTAATATAGAATTTTTTTTTCGTACGTGAAACCAACGGGTTATTGATATTTTTACAAGAAGTATTTTATTGAACAGTTAAGTTATTACTGAACAAAGAAGAATTGAAATTATTATTGAAATTAATTAAATTAAAGAAAGGATGAGATCAATTCAGAAGTACTTTTTTGATTTTATTTTGAATTAAAATAATTCTAACAGACAGAATTTAATTGGTCTAATTTGGGACCGGCCGATAGTTATCCATCCTACAAACATATCAAGATTCAAAAAAGAATACTGACGCGGTCCCTATATTTATTTCTGGCCTTCAAGGAGCCGTATGAGGTGAAAATCTCATGTACGGTTCTGTAATAGCGATGGTAACAGTGATGGTATCACCGACTATAATTATCTAACAGTTTAAGTACAATTGATATTGTTGAGGCGCAATCAAAATATGGTTTTTGGGGATGGAATTTGTGGCGTCAGCCTATAGGGTTTATCATTTTTATTATTTCTTCCCTAGCAGAATGTGAGAGATTACCTTTTGATTTACCAGAAGCAGAAGAAGAGTTAGTAGCAGGTTATCAAACCGAATACTCGGGTATAAAATTTGGGTTATTTTATGTTGCTTCCTATCTAAACCTATTGGTTTCTTCATTATTTGTAACAGTTCTTTACTTGGGAGGTTGGAATATATCTATTCCGGACATATATGTTTCTGAGCTTTTTGAAATAAATAAAACATGTGGCGTTTTTGGAGCGATAATTGGTATCTTTATTACATTAGCTAAAACTTATTTGTTCTTGTTCATTCCTATCACAACAAGATGGACTTTACCGAGGCTAAGAATGGACCAACTATTGAATCTTGGATGGAAATTTCTTTTACCTATTTCTCTCGGTAATCTATTATTAACAACTTCTTTCCAACTCTTTTCACTGTAAAGTAACATTCTATATTCACAATGTGTCTCAAACAAGAGAAATAAACAAACATAAAACTATTCATATATATATTAACGATATGTTCTCTATGGTAACTGGGTTCATGAATTATGGTCAACAAACAGTACGAGCTGCAAGGTACATTGGTCAAAGTTTCATGATTACTTTATCCCACGCAAATCGTTTACCCGTAACTATTCAATATCCTTATGAAAAATTAATCACCGCGGATCGTTTCCGCGGTCGAATCCATTTTGAATTTGATAAATGTATTGCTTGTGAAGTATGCGTTCGTGTATGTCCTATAGATCTACCCGTTGTTGATTGGAAATTGGAAAATGATATTCGCAAGAAACGGCTGCTTAATTACAGTATTGATTTCGGAGTCTGTATATTTTGTGGTAATTGCGTTGAGTATTGTCCAACGAATTGTTTATCAATGACTGAAGAATATGAACTTTCTACTTATGATCGTCACGAATTGAATTATAATCAAATTGCTTTGGGTCGTTTACCAATGTCAGTAATTGACGATTATACAATTCGAACAATTTTGAATTCGCCTCAAATAAATAAGTAAATCTCTTATTAACGAATAATTTATAATTACTTTACTAATAACTAATATAGAAGGAATTTAGGTTTCTTTCGTGTTGTTTGGTCAATAACTACAAATACCAACTATTGATTGGTTGGTAAGAAACGCGTCTTAATTTGGATTGAAAATCCATTAATTAATATATCCATAATTGTTTTAAAATATATAGTTTAGAATTAGAACGACTCTTTCAGATAAAGAATGAAATTAGTCCAATAATAGTACTCACATTTATTCATATCCCTTAGTATTTATTTACTTAGGATTAAATTAGGAATTGCTCAAAAATCATAAAAAAAAATTTTCTGGTCGGGTCTCAATAAGGTCATGAAAAACATTTCTATTTATCTCTTATTTTACATATAATGGATTTGCCCGGACCAATACATGATTTTCTTTTAGTCTTTCTGGGATCGGTTCTTATACTAGGAGGTATGGGGGTGGTATTATTTACCAACCCCATTTATTCTGCCTTTTCATTGGGACTGGTTCTTGTTTGTATATCCTTATTCTATATTCTATTAAACTCTTATTTTGTAGCTGCTGCACAACTCCTTATTTACGTGGGAGCTATAAATGTTTTAATCGTATTTGCTGTGATGTTCATGAATGGTTCAGAATATTACAAAGATTTGAATCTTTGGACCATTGGGGATGTGGTTACTTTGCCAGTTTGTACAAGTATTTTTGTTTTACTCATGATTATTATTACGGATACGTCATGGTACGGAATTATTTGGACTACAAGATCAAACCAGATTATAGAGCAAGATTTGATAAGTAATAGTCAACAAATTGGAATTCATTTATCAACAGATTTTTTTCTTCCATTTGAATTCGTTTCGATAATTCTTTTAGCCGCTTTGATAGGTGCAATTGCCGTGGCGCGACAGTAAAAAATTTATAGAATTAGCAATGCACATTAAACTCTGTTCGGTTTTATTACATTACATTTATTTCCCTTTAATTAAAGATTGTTTATGTCTAAAATAGAAATTATTCAATCTATTCTATTAACAATAGAAAATCTATTAACAATAGAAAATCTGCCTTTGTTCCGTACTTTTTTTTATTCTAGTCAATTGAATCTGTTGAATTGTTGTTCAGTTCATATTGAAATGAATCGAAATTGATAAGGAGTTGGTCAATGATGCTCGAACATGTACTTGTTTTGAGTGCCTACTTATTTTCTATCGGTATCTATGGATTGATCACGAGCCGGAATATGGTTAGAGCCCTTATGTGTCTTGAACTTATACTGAATGCGGTTAATATGAATTTCGTAACATTTTCTGATTTTTTTGATAGTCGCCAATTAAAAGGAAATATTTTCTCAATTTTTGTTATAGCTATTGCAGCCGCTGAAGCAGCTATTGGCCCGGCTATTGTTTCATCAATTTATCGTAACAGAAAATCAACTCGTATCAATCAATCGAATTTGTTGAATAAGTAGTATTAATCATATAAATTCTAATATTCATAAATTAGAATTACCATGACCATACATTACGTAATAATACATGTTTTCAAAAATGTAAGAAATTAAAGTATCTTGGCTCTATCGCATGAGTCAATCCAGAAGTAGATTGATTAGAAAAATTATGATAAATTATTGATTCATCTGGTGTCTAAATATATGATTCATTTACAAGTTTACTAGATCGAAACTTTCTGACATTCAAAAATTTATAGATCAAAATGTCACATTCAGTAAAGATTTATGATACGTGTATAGGGTGTACTCAATGCGTGCGCGCCTGCCCAACGGATGTATTAGAAATGATACCTTGGGACGGGTGTAAAGCTAAGCAAATTGCTTCTGCTCCAAGAACAGAGGACTGTGTCGGTTGTAAGAGATGTGAATCCGCCTGTCCGACAGATTTCTTGAGTGTTCGAGTTTATTTATGGCATGAAACAACTCGAAGTATGGGTCTGGCTTATTAATACGTTCCAGAAAACCCCACTTGAATACATTTGATTTTTTTACCTTTACCGACAAAAACCCGCGCTCAAAAACTATTTATTTTGAGCACGGGTTTTTCTGGTCCAAGTTTATCTTGTTTTTACCATGAATAATTTTCCTTGGTTAACGCTAGTTGTAGTTTTGCCAATATTCGCGGGTTCCTTAATTTTCTTTCTCCCTCATAGAGGAAATAAGATAATTCGGTGGTATACTATAGGTATATGCACAATTGAACTCCTTCTAACAACCTATGCATTCGGTTATCGTTTCCAATTGGATGATCCATTAATGCAACTGACAGAGGATTATAAATGGATCGATTTTTTTGATTTTTACTGGAGATTGGGAATAGATGGAATTTCTATAGGACCCATTTTACTGACAGGATTTATCACAACTTTAGCTACTTTAGCGGCTCGGCCGATTACTCGAGATTCCCGACTATTCCATTTTCTGATGTTAGCAATGTATAGCGGTCAAATAGGACCATTTTCTTCTCGAGACCTTTTACTTTTTTTCATCATGTGGGAGTTAGAATTAATTCCAGTTTATCTACTTCTATCCATGTGGGGGGGAAAGAAACGTTTGTATTCGGCTACAAAATTTATTTTGTACACTGCAGGAAGTTCCGTTTTTTTATTAATGGGAGTTTTGGGTATTGGTTTATATGGTTCCAATGAACCAACATTAAATTTTGAAACATCAGCTAATCAATCGTATCCTGTAGCACTGGAAATAATATTCTATATTGGATTTCTTATTGCTTTTGCTGTCAAATCACCGATCATACCCTTACATACATGGTTACCAGACACCCATGGAGAGGCACATTACAGTACTTGTATGCTTTTAGCCGGAATCTTATTAAAAATGGGAGCGTATGGATTGGTTCGGATCAATATGGAATTATTACCCAACGCCCATTCTATATTCTCTCCCTGGTTGATTATAGTAGGCACAATTCAAATAATCTATGCAGCTTCAACATCTCCCGGTCAGCGTAATTTAAAAAAAAGAATAGCCTACTCTTCTGTATCTCATATGGGTTTCATAATTATAGGAATTGGTTCTATAAGCGATACAGGACTCAACGGAGCCATTTTACAAATAATCTCTCACGGATTTATTGGCGCTGCGCTTTTTTTCTTGGCCGGAACGAGTTATGATAGAATACGTCTTGTTTATCTCGACGAAATGGGCGGAATGGCTATCGCAATTCCAAAAATATTCACGACTTTCAGTATCTTATCAATGGCTTCTCTTGCATTACCGGGCATGAGCGGTTTTGTTGCCGAATTATTAGTTTTTTTTGGAATACTTACTAGTCAAAAATATCTTTTAATGACAAAAATATTAATAACTTTTGTAATGGCAATTGGAATGATATTAACTCCTATTTATTCATTATCTATGTTACGCCAGATGTTCTATGGATACAAGCTTTTTAATGCCCCAAACTCTTATTTTTTTGATTCTGGACCGCGAGAATTATTTGTTTCGATCTCTATCCTTTTACCTGTAATAGGTATTGGTGTTTATCCCGATTTCGTTTTATCATTATCAGTTGACAAGGTCGAAGCTATTATATCCAATTATTTTTTTCGATAGTTTTTGTGAGTAAACCAAAAAATGAAACTGAAATCCCATGATTTTAAAAATGGTTGATTGTACAATAAAAAAAAAAAATAAGTCTTTTATATTCTTTTAAGTAAAATAAATAAATTGGAATTCTATTATAACTAGATATCTTTTGAATTTGTGAGAACCATTTGAATCAAGTAATGGAAATGATTCAAATGGTTCTTGATTGTTTACATGAAGTTTTCGTATATATACCTGTATGCCGTCCTATGTTTCTATTCGTCAAGTCTTTTATTCAATTAGATGTTAATGTAAATGAACCATAACTATGCAACCCTATTCCTAATAGATTAACCCCAAAATAGCATATCCAAATTATAAGAAAGCCCATTGAGGCCACAATTGCAGAATTTACACTTTCAAAATTTTTATTTGTTCTAATATGTAAATAAATAGCGAATATGGTCCAAGTAATAAATGCCCAAGTCTCCTTTGGATCCCAATTCCAATATGATCCCCATGCTTCATTAGCCCATACTGCTCCTGAAAGAATACCTACGGTTAAAAGGATAAACCCTAGACTAATAATACGATAACTCCAACGATCCAATTGTTGAATCAATTGATACCTGTAATAATTTTGAGACGAAATAAAAGAAGTGTTTCGTAAGACATTGTTTCTTTCGTTCACGTATTGAATCTCACTAAAGTAAACTGACTCATTTTCTAAATTATTGCTTTTACTAAAAATCCTTATGAATTTTCGAAATGTAATGACTAGAAGAGCTAGTGATAATAAAGATCCACACAAAAGAGCTGCATAGCTCAATACCATCATACTTACGTGCATCATTAACCAATGGGATTGGAGAGCGGGTACTAATATCGCGGATTGATGCATTTCAGTTAAAAGACCCGAAGTAGCAAAACCTTGAGTAAAAATAGCACTTGGCGCGGTTATTGCGCTTAAATGGTTTTTATGTTTTTTAAAATACGGAATAATATGAATAATGGAAAAACTCCACGAAAGAAAAATTAATGATTCATATAAATCACTTAATGGTAAATGCCTCAAATAAATCCAACGAGTAACTAATAATCCTGTTATGCAGAAAAAAGTAGCTATCATCCCCTTTTCTGACGAATCATCTAGTCCTACGATTTCATCGACTAATAAAATTATCAAATGAATTGTAATTACAATTGAAACGATCGAAAAGGATATATGAGTTAATATATGCTCTAAAGTTGAAAATATCATAAAAATTATTAAATTTATAAGGGCGTCCCTCAATTATAGGAATTGAAATCGGGAATTGAATTCATTATAGGACTTACTCTTTTAGAAGATGCCATGCCGCCACTCGGACTCGAACCGAGATGCTCTAGCACTGCTTCCTAAGAGCAGCGTGTCTACCGATTTCACCATAGCGGCTTATTCGAAATCATAATAACCTATTTTTATTCAATCGTCGAGCTTGAAGGAGTTAATTCAATCCAATATTTTTTTTTAGGAAACCATTCAAATTGATGAATAAAAACTTGTTTAAAAATTAGGGATTAAAACGTTTTCGTTAACGTTAATAATATTTATTTTTCTTATTATTATCTTTTTATTTAGTTATTTAGTATTTTAGGATGTCAATTTTATTTCAATTTAACTGAACTAACAATGTATTTTTTCGTAGGCTATTACTTTATGCTCTCCTAAAACTAAAATGGAACAGTTGTAACTAGATAATTTTTACTTCAATCCCTGGATATAAGTAAAAAAAATGTTCTGCCTCGTTTGCATTTTTTAATGATTAATTTCTTTTATCATTTATTTTATTAATCTAAAATAAAAAATGCATTTTATCGATTAATAAAAAAATCGAATTTTTATATAACACAATTTCAGCGATACACTCAAAAGATTTATGTAAATATTTGCATAGTTAGGTTGCGTTAGGATTTTTTGTTGTGTAGAGAATTTGCGTTAAGATTTAGCAAACCCATTAAGTTAGGTATTTGGGATGGTCGTATCAATCATATAAAAAAATTTCGTATAGAAATTGTACCGTACTTCAAAATATTTTCTAAATTTTTTAATTAATATATATATATTATATCTTGATCGATCTTCCAATCGAAACATAGGATCTAAAATAGATCACTCAAAATTGGCGCATTCGTCATATAACTACCTAAAAATGTAAACGGGGCTTTTATTAATTTAATTGGGTTTAAGGAATTTATATAGTGATAATAATTTCTAAAACCCAAAATAATGGTTTAAAAGATTATAAAAAAACATTTTAAACTTAATCAATTAGTTTCAACGACCTCTTCTTTATAATATAAAATCAAAAATATAACTAAAAAAAAAATTCTTTTTATTATTGAGTAAGGGCGATGGGGAAAGTGATAATCCCCATCCGGAAAATGATAAAACATACTAAAATGAAAGGCGAAACCTTGCGCTTGCGTTTACCCTTTTTTCAAACAAAAAAGTACCATTCATTTTTAGAATTCAGTAGACAACAGAATTCTTATCTATATCAGAAACGAAAGAAAAATTTGGCTTCAAATTTAAGTAAAACAAATTCAATTTTATATTCGTTTAAATTAAAACATTATGAGACTAATTCAAATTCTTTTTTATTTATTTTATTTTTAATGTATATTGTTTATATTTTAATTTATCTTATATATTAATATTTATTCTTTTACTATTATGATGTTAATATTAATTATAATTGATAAATATTATTTATCATTTTTATAACTTATAAATAAACTATAAACAAAATTATATCACTTTATTAGTTAATTATATCACTTTATTAGTTATTAGAACGATTCAGATTATTTATTTGTTACACAAAAAAAACTTTTAGAACTCCCGGTAGAAAGAGATTTCGCTAACGAAAAAGCTTTCAATGCTGCCCTATATCCCTTCCTTTTCCAAATATTTTTACGAATACGTTTTTTTGAAATAGAGGTGCGCTTTTTTGGAACTGCCATTAAAAAGTTATAATAGGTTTTTCGGTTGGATGTGAAAGACATCTATTGTTCAAAATCAATTGTTCTTTACTATTCTCTATCTATTTTTTCTCTAAATTAGACTCCAAAAAAAAAGGGGGGGGGTAAAAATCACATAAAATATTAATAAGAACGATAAGGTACACTATGCCAAATAGATTGAAGTTGATAAAAAAAAAAAAAAAAGATTGTCCGTTTCGTTTTCTTTCTATTTTCGTCATGTTACATTTATACATGTAATAAAAAAATCGAAAAGTTTAATAACCCAATCCTTCTCCCGCTTAATAAAAAAAAACTTTAATAATTTTTTTTATTATATTAATTAATTTAATATTAATTTAATTGGTCAAGCTCGAAGAAAGAGTCCACAAAATTTAAATTATCAAATGAGACTAGTAGTTAATCTGTTAAAGGATACAAAATACATAATTTAAAGGCATTTTATTTGCCCCCTTTTTTTTCCGTAAAATTAAAGTGTTGGATATCATAGCATTTCCTACAAATAGCTTTTATTGTAATGGAAGACAAACAATTAGTTACAAAACAAATTGGTTAATGATTCTAAATAACCGAATTACAATAAATAGTTTTAGTTATGGGCTTTATGATTCATATCAAATACTGTTTTTGGTATAATTATTTATCCTTGTTCTATAGATATAAAAAAATTATTGTAATACGTAATAATTAAAATGAAAATTCTAATTTTCATTTTTTATCTTCATAAAATTTTATTTAAAAATTTGAATTTAATATTAACAATTCAGTATTAATAAAATTAAATACGTATTTATTTTTCACTAGTGACTTATTTATATCATTTGACCAATTATAACCTCTTGATTTTAAATATTTGAAGTAGTTTGGAAAGATTCAGAATAATTAAGGCTAGAAAATTCTATTTAAGTTTTATTTTATATATCTTAATTTTTTTTTTTATTAACCGACCCCTTTCAAAAGAAAAGAAATAAGAACCGGTGACTCAGAAACAATTAATTAAGATAATTTTTTTTTTTTTTTTTTTATTATGGAATATACATATCAATATTCATGGATTATACCTTTCATTCCACTTCCAGTTCCTATCTTAATTGGAACAGGACTTCTACTTTTTCCAACGGCAACAAAAAATCTTCGCCGTATGTGGGCTTTTCCTAGTGTTTTATTATTAAGTATAGTTATGGTTTTTTCAGCCCTTTTTTCTATTCAGCAAATAAATAATAATTCTGTCTATCAATATGTATGGTCTTGGACCATCAATAATGATTTTTCTTTAGAATTTGGCTGCTTGGTTGATCCACTTACTTCTATTATGTCGATATTAATCACTACTGTTGGAATTATGGTTCTTATTTATAGTGACAATTATATGTCTCATGATCAGGGATATTTGAGATTTTTTGCTTATATGAGTTTTTCCAATACTTCAATGTTGGGATTAGTTACTAGTTCTAATTTGATACAAATTTATATTTTTTGGGAATTAGTTGGAGTGTGTTCTTATCTATTAATAGGTTTTTGGTTCACACGACCCAGTGCCGCGAATGCTTGTCAAAAAGCGTTTGTAACTAATCGTGTTGGGGATTTTGGTTTATTATTAGGAATTTTGGGTTTTTATTGGATAACAGGTAGTTTCGAATTTCGGGATTTGTTTGAAATATTCAATAACTTGGTTTATAATAATGAAGTTAATTTTTTATTTGTTACTTTATGCGCCTCCCTATTATTTGCCGGCGCTGTTGCTAAATCCGCCCAATTTCCCCTTCATGTATGGTTACCTGATGCCATGGAAGGGCCTACCCCCATTTCGGCTCTTATACATGCCGCTACTATGGTAGCAGCAGGAATTTTTCTTGTAGCTCGGCTTCTTCCTCTTTTCATAGTTATACCTTACATTCTAAATCTAATAGCTTTGATAGGTATAATAACATTATTTTTAGGAGCCACTTTAGCTCTTGCTCAAAAAGATATTAAGAAAAGCTTAGCTTATTCTACAATGTCTCAATTGGGTTATATGATGTTAGCTCTAGGTATGGGGTCTTATCGAGCTGCTTTATTTCATTTGATTACTCATGCTTATTCGAAGGCATTGTTGTTCTTAGGATCTGGATCAATTATTCATGCGATGGAAGCTATTGTTGGATATTCTCCAGATAAAAGTCAGAATATGGTTCTTATGGGCGGTTTAAGAAAACATGTACCAATTACAAAAACTGCTTTTTTATTGGGTACACTTTCTCTTTCTGGTATTCCACCCCTTGCTTGTTTTTGGTCCAAAGATGAAATTCTTAATGATAGTTGGTTGTATTCACCTATTTTTGCAATAATAGCTTGGTCCACAGCAGGATTAACTGCATTTTATATGTTTCGGATCTATTTACTTGCTTTTGAAGGACATTTAAACGTTTATTTTCAAACTTACAGTGGCAAAAAAAGTAGTTCGTTCTATTCAATGTCTCTATGGGGTAAAGATAAAGAAGGACCCGAAATTATTAAAAAAAATTTGCGTTTATTATATTTATTAACGACGAAAAACAATGAAAAAACTCATTTTTTAAACACATATCGAATTAATAGTAATGAAAATAGTAATGAAAATGTAAGAAGCACGGTGCAGCCTTTTATTAGTATTACTCGTTTTGGCACTAAAAGCACTTTCTCATATCCCCATGAGTCAGACAATACTATGTTATTTCCGATGCTTGTATTAGTTTTATTTACGTTGTTCGTTGGAGTCATAGGAATTCCTTTCTTCAATCAGGAAGGAATAGATTTGGATATATTATCCAAATTGTTA